GCTTTCAGTTTATGGTTCAAAATCATTCAGATTTCCGGGCGGAAGGCAATCAGTCGAAAGAAGGAAAGCCTGCCTACTTTTGATGACATGAGATTCAAGACCCTTTAAAGTAAAAAAGTAAAGGCAGCTGATCCCGATTTACTTTTTCCTTCATCTGGCTGGACTGTCGATAGAGTAGGCTGGATGTGCTATTTTATTTTGTAACCCACGAAAGCTCGAGAAAGAGAATGTCCTCTCAAGGCGGATCTTTCAACCGCTTCCTTGAAAGCCGACGCCTGGATCACCTGGCATTCCTCTAGTTAACCTGTCGCGGGGTAGGGGGTCCCCCCAGTTCAGAACCTTTCTCCCAAAGCCTCCCTTGATTCGACTTTTGGCAGGCCATTGTCTAAGGGTCTAGGGGTTACAGCCAGTGTGCTAATATAATCTCTTCTGCTGGCCAGTCTTACTTAAGTGCTTCCATGGCGATCGAATAATAGGATACTTTCTATATCGATAGAACAAATAGGTATGATCCATAGGCTCTCATATGGCTTGAAAAAAAAAAGTCTTTAATAAAATAAGTATAAGTCTTGTAATAGGGCTTTTGAATATGAGGAATAAAGGAATATACGCCCTCTGAGCAAGAGTGTAAGATGCCTTCTCTCCGAGCAAGTTCGTTTGCATCCTTTAGGCGAGTAGAGTAGGCCCGTCTTAGAAAAAGGGATTTTAAGAAAGCTGGTTATAGGTTGCTTTCGAGGAAAAGCAAGTCTTCTCCGGGTTTACCGTATAGAGGCTTATAAGATCTAGAGTGCCTAAAGTATTACATTAGGAAATAGACAAGATATATTTCATAAGCGCTCCTGTAATAGTGTCAGTCTTTCTACCTTCCCTTACATAGTGAATATTGGTTCCTTGGTCACCTGGGGAAGCTAACTAGATATCTTTATCTGGTAGGTGTCTAACTATCTTTCTCCCCGTGGAAAGTGCTTTAAGGCAGTGGTGAATGCTAAGCCCCTCTAGCCCTAGATCTATTGTTTGTTAAGATTGGGATCTTTTTAAAACCTGCTCTCAAGCTAAGCCTCCATCCCAGCGAGCAAGTCCAGCGCTGTATGAATAAGCTAACCAACTACCCTTTCTTTGGTTTTACTATACTATAGGAGTCACAAAGTCAGTCAGGTTCTTAATCCCATGCTCTAACGCTCTATCCTGTAAGTCTGGTTCTAGAGTATGTATACTAATAATAAGGTACAGAAGAAAAAGAGAAAGGGTTAGCTGGTTCTAGACTAAGCTTTTAGAGCAATTCCCTGGTGAGTAAGGTCTAGTAAGATATCCCCTGCTCTTGTTCGAGAATCTGCTCCACATGAATGCGCAGAATCTGCTGCTCTCTTTCCTGCTTACAAACCGAAGCGCTTTTCGCCTTTACCGAAGCTGCTAAAGCAACTGCCAAATGACTTTCCTGTTGATTTCGCAGGACAGACAGATATTGAATTAACGGAAAGGAACTGAACTGCCTTAATCCACGAACAGTAAAAAAAAATGGAATATCTATTCAAAAAGTGCGCCTACTTTCGTACCCAAGCACGGGATGCGACTTTCCAACTGAGATGGATAGGCTGGGTCAGCTAGTATTGAATAAGAAGAAGCTTTTCTTCCCCCGCTCCTTGGCGAATTGAGTGCACTACTAGCAATGAAGGGCGTATCAGCTCCTATCTTTACGGTAGAAAAATCCCTTCTTCTCATAGAAAGAAGGCATACTCTGCAAGCCAGTTTCCCCTGTCATGTCAGCATATACTATTATCCAATCGGGGAACCTTCATTCCTCCCGCTGTATCGAATTCTTTGAGTGTCCAGCCTGCTCCCATTGTCTCGATAAGGTCAGCAGCAGGGCATACAGCAGGGATTGAGTAGTCTTGGGAGGCGGACTTATAGTCCCCGGTTACGGGTTGACGACGTTGTTAAACACTAAAACTTAAAAAGTCTTTTACACCTTAGGGAAAGCGTACCGGAAAATCTTTCTTTCGCTTAAAATCCCAGTTTGGATGAGCAGAGTTACGCTCGATTTCGATTCATACTGAAAAATAGGTGAATAATTGATAGTAGATGGGGAAAGCTAAAGGCAGAGCTTGGATTTTCCAGTTGGAAATCCGTTAGAAAAGCTGTACCTTGACAATCCCCACTCGCTTCATTCTATGCTTGAAAGGATCAGGAACAGAGGGACAAACGCAAGTCGATACAAGCAGAATAACTAACCAAAGTACGTTCAGTTTCATCACCCGGGCCGGACCGACAGCGGAAGCCTAGCACTAAGTTCAATCCCCAGCGACAACGGTCCAAAATGCATGAACGACGAATTGCCCGCCAACTATGGACGGTATAGAAGATTCACTTCGCGCATACACCGAGAACACGGCATAGCCGCACCCCTTATAAATAACAAGGCCATTGCTTGGCTGCTTTCTTAAGTGAATTGGGGTCAATAGCAGGTGTGAAGCAAGAAGGAAGAGAGAGGCCTGTGCACAAGCTTGATATTCAAAAGCCCAGGATCAGAGTGCTTCGCCCTAGAACTTGTCACTGTCACTCTATTTTCATTGGTCGCTCCTTGATTAGAGCATGGCAATTCGATTAAGATTTGGCAATCAATTAAGAAGGGTCCCCCGAGGGGGATCAAGAGACAGCTTTTAGTCTCTCCCCCGGGTTCTGAGAAGAGCTGGTGCCCCAAACTCCTCTCTTTGGCTTATATCCATAGTCTGACCCGACCTCCTCGGAGACGCTTTGAATGATTAAAACGAGCTTTTCACTCGAAAAAGAAGGAGAGTTGAACTTGTTGCATGCATCCTCTACTATGAAAGCTCACCTGGAATAAGGAAGAAACCCCTGATCCTCCGCTTTAGCATAATTTCGTTTAAAGCATTTTTGAACTCGTTTAAGGAATTGGTTGATCGAGTCAAATCAATGGGGTCTCCGGTAAGCCCCTTCGGCCCTTTCACTTTTTTTTTGAATCAAAGCCTCTTCCAATTTCAAAGAATAGCCATAGCTTAGTGCCCGTAAACACATCCATCGGGTTTCATCTTCCCCGGCACAGTTTTCAAGTCCAGTCTCACAAGTACCAGAGCTATATATCCCTTAATCCAGTATTAGGTCACGGATACCAGTGAGGAGAGCCCGAAGGAGACAGAAAGAGACTCCCTTGAAAGAAGTACGATCAGAAACGCTCCTCCTTACCAAAAGAAAGTCAAGCCCTCTGTAGGATTTCGATAGATTCAAATCAACATGGAGAGAATCGCTACTTAGTAAGAGTAAGAGGCCCTCTCTCTATTCAATAGGTGGAGTCGTGTCAATGCATCCCACCGTGCTTTATTGTTCGCCGATGAAAGAGAGAGATGAAACTTTAAGGGGGGAAACGGGAAGGAGAGTTGGGAATCAACGGCTAAGAGGAAAGCAAAGGATAGTCTTTGCTATGCCAATGTCAGTAAGCTACTCTTTCTGCTGTGCCAGCTAAGGAAGAAGGGAAAGAAAGTAAGTCCCGAAAGTCGGAAGTAGATTCTTTCTTTAATTGATAATGTCGAGGCAGAGGTCCAGGCTAGACCTTGGAAGCCAAGAGTGGAAGCAGATCAGAAGAACGATAAGATCAACTTTCAGTAGTGAGGGGTGCAGATGAGCGAGAAGAGGCTATGGGAACAACGCTTTGACTGCAAGAGATCCCATGAAAACTATTTTGATATTGAAAAAATGGAATGAAGGCAAGACAAAGCACTTTCTTTCCGAAGCTAAGCATCTAATAACCAAGAAGGCAGAAAAGGGATCCTTTCATGCGATTCAATCTCAAATCAGGGGATTCCATGGTCAATAGATAGGCTATTCAAGAAGTTCATTCAACTGGAAAAGGGACTCTTCCCTAGGTTAAGGGGCATCGTTTGCAGTTCCATGGTTGATAGCTATTTCATCAGGCAGGTCATGCTCAAATCAAGGTCAATCTTTCCCAGCAGTTTAGGCCACTTTCTCAGCCTTATTCATCGACAACTAGTCGCTCTCTCAAGGAAAGAAATTAAATGTTCAAATCCAACCGGGGAGCCAATCAAAGCAAGTGCTTTTCGAACGGTGAAGGGCAGCGGGCTCAAAGACCTTCTTTTGGCTATCAAAGCTAGAGTCAGGATTGGGCGCTATCCAAGTGGATAGAAAAGACAATCTTCCCAGACCGATCTCTAGCATTCAAAATAGGATTCCCAGTAAACAGAGAGGAGAGATAGAGATAGAAGGCTTTAGGTATCCAACTATTCCATCCCCCCTTACAGGAAAAGTGAAAGGCGAAGGCTAAGTCAAGTCGGCAAGCTTGATTCGAAGGCTAAGTCGGGAAGGCAATGCGGGTAGCTCTCCAGTCAAGAGTACGTCACTCGATGGAAGCGAAGCAACTCGTTTACGTCTAGTAGTATGCAAGCAACCTCAGGGCAAATCCATGTTCAAGTAAAGCACTACGGGCAGCAGGTTCCGTTCGATGTCTCATACGAGGCACCATCACTCCATCGAATCACAACTAGACTTCCGAATCCATACCTTCTGGGGGTTCTTTTCACCCTTCCCTCACTTGATAGATAGGGGTGTGGTGCATGTACCTGTGGAAGCGGTGTGTACGCAGATCAATGACAAACAGAATTGCATAGAATAAGATGTGATCTCGCTCGGATGATCCAAACCAATACAAGACATTCGTTCGGATGATAGGGATCAATAGCATTGAGTCGCATGTCAAGTCTTGACAATCAAACCTTCCCTTTGACCACGCCCTGGCTCAACCACAAGATGCACCACTTCCTACAAATTCGAGAAAGAAATTAGATATATCTATAGGAGTGAAGAAGGAGTTCAGGTAGGAGTGAAGAAGAAGTTATGTATCTATAGTAGTGTAGTGAAGGTAAAAGGAGACTGGCTCGGAAGGGAGGGCTACCGGCTTGGATATTCTAATTTGCTACGTCACTAACGCGTTCATGTTCACTTCGCCAAACCTAAGTGGCTGATTGAGTGGAGGCGAAACTGTAGTGGAGTAGCGCTCGTCAAGCCTGCCTTTAAAGTGTCTTGACGAAGTTAAGTGACAATAACCCTCGAGTTAAGCGCTTATGACTTTCTTCTTTCTTTGTAGCTCGCCGTCTTCCCTATGATAGCTCAACAAAAGATTATTTCGAGTCAGTCACATGATTGGTTCAGCTTTCCTAAGAAAGCGAGCATAAAGTGATGATGAAAGGAAAAAGGGTTCCTTTTCGTTACGCTATGGCACAACAAAGAAGCACTCCTGCTAAGCTAAAGGGCGCATAGATAAGCCCAGTTCTTCCATGAATCAAAAACATTTCTCTATAAACTATGGTACGATCACTCGAAAGTCTAATGGCAATTCCTTCTGGAAATGGGTAGCTATTGCTAGAGAAAAGGCTTTCCCGAGCGATCTAGTCCCGTATGCCTGGGTGCCAGATAGGGGAAAGTCTAGCTAACGAAACAGAATAGATTAAGGCACTAACGAAGAGTGAAAAACCCAACCGAGGACGAGAGAACATATTACTTTCAATACACAAGCGGGAGCCCCCCTTTCATCCAGATGATCCTACGAGTCTGACGAAATCCCATTTCGGAAGTGAGACTACTGGCGTCGATTAAGCATAGAAAGCACTGCGCTATTACCCACAGTTTTACATCTCAGTAGAAACTCACCTGGAGCCTACCTAAGAAAGCATTCTCTTTTGATGAACAATCGCTAACTAAAAGAGGAACCGCATAATGAAAGCACCGCTCGCTCAAAGCTTGAATCTATGTCTCCTAATCCAGTTTTGGAATCCTCCATTTATTCCTCTGGGATCTACAAAGATGAGAAAGAAAGTTTTTATATTTAATATAGAGACTTTAGTTCGATAATCATTCTTTAGTTCGTGAGTTACCCATTTCTGGGAATAAGAACAGGATTTCCTCCACTTCAAAAAAGGAAAAAGCCGAGATCACTTCGTTTTTGCTTTCTCAAAGCAGAGGGAGCGAAACCCCCAACGAAGACAGTGCAAGCACTCAATTAGAAGTTTAGACACGCATTAGGTTCAAAGTCCATTCGATCATGCGCGGAAGGCCTTCTCTTGTTACTAAAATAGGAAGAGGTATTACTCAAATTGAGTAGATCCGGCGGAAAGATATGGTGGTTCCTCCCAGAGATTAGATATCCGGCCGTTCGCCACTCAGCTTTAGCTATTTTGGGTGTTCTGAACTTGTTGAATTGGATAACTGGACGATACGTCTAGGAATCTTGATTGTGAATCTGGCCCGCGGGTGAACATCATCAGTCTACTTTCCTCGCTTACTTGCTTAAAAGCTTTTTACCCAATAGAATAGGGTCGACTTATCTAAATTATTTCAATTCCTCCAAAACTCTGAATCACCCCCCAGTCAGAAGCTACTTATTCTATTTCTTATTCACCGAGTCGTGAATCAACTCACGAGCCTCCTGGCCGATACCATAGGACATTGTCTTTTCGAAAGCTTCAAACTCAGGCTCATCTGCCGGGATCGCCCCACTTGCTTCCTTCGTTTCTGTTGGCCTAGGTGCTCTACTTCTTTTTCTTAGATGCATAGCTCTAGTAGGCTATTTACCAATTATTGAGTTGGCACCTCGCCGTTAGCGTTCCGATCGATTGCCTCACTTAATTGTAATTGGCGGGCTTCCAAAATATCTCTCTCTCTACAACCGGTCTCATGAGCCCATGCGAGTTCATCTCTTTATTGCTTGAGCAAGGCGGCAACAAGGGACTCATATAACATTCTAAACATTCCCTTATAGCCAGAGAGACGAGCCTACCATGAGTTGAAACACCCTGGCATTACATTAGTGGAAGAGTGCATTTTCCATATCAGATATTGGTGCCCTGTCTTCCCAAAGATGATCTCGCAGAAAATGAAAACGACATTTGAGATTAGCATTTATTCCTCCAACCTTTCAAACATCTTAAGATGCCAAGTTTACTGCTCTACTAATGCTTGGCTTGGCAGAGGTCAATGATCAATATGTGTTCGTTTTCTCGCTCAGAGCGGGCGGATATGCGCAAGTAGGAAGTTTCCTCAGCCTGAGAGTTGTACTGGTTTCAATCCATATCCCAGTAGGAGCATATGCCCGAAAGCGCTCACTTAGATAGCGAGGCAAACAATGGAAGCAGCTCGCTCGTACCCAAGAAATGCCGCAAACAAAGTGTTAAGGTGCGACAGCGCTTTTTTAAATGTGTCCCACTTCTTAGTATAAAGCCTGACGCAGTTGATGCGCCCTTCTTCTCCAGCTTTTTCTCCAATGATCAGATTCTATACATGAAAACCGCTCTTCGACAGGTCCCGTGAATCTGTTTGACGTCGGTTGCGATGAAGAGGGAATGATTGGTGAATGCAAGCTACTATCGCTTGAATTGGGGTCAATATTTACGGAACTGATCATCCTTCTCGAAAGAAAGGAGATATGGATTATAAGCTAAGCTATTGGCAAATAGAGAATGAGTCGAGCAGACTGATATGGAAGAAAAGATCAAAACTGGTACAGAAGATGGTTAGAAGAAATAGCTCATAGCCCGGGTGTGGCTCCCCTTTCTTACTTATTATTTATATTTATGGGATCCCCCTTGGCCCCCTTTGGTCTGAAATAGCCGCACGCACTCCTCCATATCCCACTCTGGAGGTAGGGCCCAAGAATCCTATCTTTTTTGTTGAGTGGAAGTAGGAATGGAGTGGCTCATGCCAGATCGGAGAGATCATACTTATCAGCTAGCTCAATCGCAAATCGGGCATCCCCATGATATATTCAGCCAGCTTGTTAGCTCAGCCTCTTGCAGACCCTCGGGACTCGACATTCTCACTTATATAGGATTCCTTTTTGTCTCCACAAGTTAGCCTGTCTGCCTGCAAGGCCCAATCGAAGCAGATTGTCCCCGACCTTAAGGGTTCCGGATAGCGCCCCTTCACTTGTAGTTTCGCTACTCTAGGACATCAACACCAACTCAGGCTCCAGCCCTAACTTCAGTTTTAGATGAAACTTAGAATTAGGCTTCAGCTTCAGCTCTAGCTTAGGCTTCAAGCATAGAATTAGGCACCAGCCTCGGCCTAGGCATCGGCTTCCTTCTTCGTAGTCTTCTTCTTCACAGTTTCCCTCGAATTCGGCATAGCCTTCTTCAGATTATTCATCCTTGTCTTCGTCTCTGTCTACCAGATCGGATCCAATCAAAGCAGTTCGTCCCCCTTCTCGACGTTCCGGAGGGTGGCTCTTCACTTGGTGTTCACTATTCTAGGGTCTTGGCACTAACAATGGCACCGACTTTCACTTCGACTTAGTCCTCAGCTTGTGAATCCGGCTATAAAAATATATCCGGAATCCTTTCTGATGCACCTTATGTTTCCAAAAGGTAAGACTTTCCCCTTCTTTTCTAGGTACGTGGGGGTTCCCCTGCCGGATATAACTCAATCGATGCGGTTCGTCCCCTTCCTCCAGCCCTTCCAGCGCTTCTGGATGAACTCGTACCCGTATTCAGAATTTCACCAATTTCCGATTACGTGATGTAGGGATCATCACGGGTCAGCCTTTAGAGGCTAACTTATTTTAAGAAGAGGGTGTACTGCTTTCTTCCCCGCTGAATCCGCTCATTCGGAAGAACATATCTTTTGTTTTGTTGTTCCTTACCACGGCTGAGACAAAACCGTCCCCGATGCTCTCTTCCTTACCTTGGTGAGGAGGGAAGTCAGGCTAATGCCTGCTAGCGTTGGAGGAACGGCTGGAGTCGATACTGCCCCGGTCAACCGGAGAGAAAGGCTAGCCAGCCCATTGTATCGAGTCTCATTTTCCGCAAATGCGCCCTCACTCTTTGTTTAAAGAGAGCTGCCGGTAACAAACAAGCATTCATCTCTGATGTACCCGGAGTCCCCTCCCACAACTATCTGGACTAGCGGGCCATCCCTTGCTGCCCTTGCTCGGTGAGGTAGGATAACCTTCCCTTCAAGCGGATAATTTCGAACCAGAGGGAGAGGTCTCATAGTAGAATTTCATGTTGGTTTTTTGCTACTTCCCCACCATCTCTAAGAGGAGCCGAACCGGATTTCTTTCTCTGAACTGAGAAGTTCAGGAAGAGGGCTAGCCAATATGGATAGATGGATAGAGTAGCTTGGTTGCTTAGCAGATCGAGTAGCTTTCCCCAGGAGGGAGGGAGAATTTTATGAAAAAGGGATGGATAAAGGGAAAAAGGAGCCTGTCCTTCGTAGTTGGAATATAGGTAGTAAAAGACCTGCCCTAACCGGACTTGCCATCTCGAACCTGATCTTTCCGATTCGGATTTTGGATTTTTGTTAGGCAACAAAGGACTTTCATGAACGGGCTAAGAAGGATCGCTCTTCGCGTGCGTACTTAAATTCGATTGACGATATCCGATCCAGCATTTTAGGAAAGGAAGAGGCCCCGTGAAGGAAGATTTCGTAAAGTCATTTCATTTAGTTGCTACTACCGGAGCAACTCGTTCTTTACGCCTACTCCACACGGCCAATCACATAGGCAAGTCGTAAGCATCTGATACCAAAAGCTCATCGACGTCTGGTAGATCAATGCGAGTCTCACGTCAACTTGCGAAAGATGAGACTCACTAGACGTATTTTTTTAAGATAGGAACTTTCTCTTTCACAGGAACCGGAACCTGACCTGCACTTAGGGCTTTCACCAGCACGGCTAGATATAGCTAACTCTTAAGATTTCCTTTCATAAAAATAGAAAATCGAGGAACTTTGACTTCATTTCATCTTTACTTTATATTAATATTAATATTAAGGTAAGGCGGACCTAGCCTTAAATTTGTTGCACGTTTCCACTTTGATTATGATGACAGGGTAGGCGGGGCAAGGATCGATCGATCTCGCTTTCGTTTCGGAACTGGACTTGCTTTAGTCAAACCTATTCTTGTTCCTGTCCGTCCTTGCCTTCCTTGCTTTAGGTCAGTCAGTCCAGTCCAGGAATCCTTCCTAAAAGCGGTCTAGTTTAGTTAATAGGTTAGTGGATATCTCAGTTATTAATAGCACGCCTAATATGAAAGGGACACGCCTAACAAGAGAGGTAAGGGTGGTCGTAGATTAGTGGATCAGTCAATGAAGCATTTCCAGTCAAAGAGGGGAATAGATCTCAATCGAGAGGGTGGCGGGCTCATGCCACATATTAACCTTCACCAAATGAAGAAAAGACGGGTTCTAGGGGTCCTTCTCAGACATGTAATTCAGGCTCGTCAGGTGGTGGGACATGAAAATGTATAGAGCAGAGAGCCCAGGAAGAGGAGCTGTAAGAGAGACAAAGGCTTTCTAGTCCTTTCCTTTGACAGCGAGTTAGAATGCCCTTCAGAGATCTTAAGGACTCACAAAGAAAGCCCCTCGGTGAACTAGGGACAGGCCAACCGGCTTATCTTATAGCCACCTACGTATTTACCTCCAAACGCTCTGCTGGATGACCATTCTCGTGACCCACAAAGAAAGCTAGGTGCTTCCCAATCTCTCCCCTGTGAACCATGTACACAACTTTAGCATTTTCCCCAGCTGATTTTAGGGCAAAGCAGTCCGAGGGCACATACCAGGTACCTTTCTTTGTTGATTCAGTCCCCGACGGATCTCTCCTTGACAAGTAACCAACCAGACTTATCTATAACCTTATTAGCCATCAATCCATCTAAAGCATCTATTTCTTTCATCAAAATACCTTTTGCAACCCCGCTGGATACAAGACATTTTTCCAATCTGGTTTTTTTCTTTTTATAGTAATAAGAAGAGTAGAAGAACTACAGCGTGCTGCTGACGCTGCTGCCTCACAACCGGCGTGACCCCCACCTATTACTGTTGCATCAGCAAGAAAAGAGGGTAGGACGGGCCGTACGCACTTGGTGCCCTAGTTTATCTCTCCGTTGTTACGGGAGACAGGCTGAGACTCAGGAGAGTCCGTTATTCTTCTTGTCAAAAGTCTCGCTTCCTTATTCTTTAAGGACCTCTTCTCTGTGGGACTGACCGAAAGCGTGTTCATGCTGGGTAGCTTCACAAGCCAGATAGCTCTTCACAAGCTGGGAATACCAGGGATACGAATTAAGCTTTTAAGGTTCAGTGTGGCCCCCCAACTCCCGAAACTCTCGGTTCATCAAACCCGTCTAAAGGCCGATTCATCTAAAAGAGAACCTGGGGTTGGCAAGGTACATGGTAGACTGTCTGAGATCAGAAGGCGAGGCCAACGCCTCTCAGAAGGTATGGTACAATCTATCATAAGAAAACGCAAGTTTCCGGCCCTTCCTACGATGATTGTTTAAGCCGCGGTAAACGCTTCTAGAACGCCCTCTGGCAGGAAGGAAGGTACTCAAAGAAAGTGGAGGTGAGGGAAACTCCGCTGGAGTGAGGGGATTTATCGGAATCTCGTTCAGAGTGAGGAGTCAATGAGGGTTTGCTTGTGCTTGTGGTTCTATTGATAGGTGTTTGCAATGGGCTTTCGTCTCAGGTAGTTCAGTCTCCGGGGTTACGCTTAGTTTCATATAAAATAAATGAAGAAGACAGCTGGACTTCAGAGTGGGATCCTCCTATGTTGTCGGCTGTTTGTTTGTCCGCAGCTATTACAGCTTGTGCTCGAATACATATGTATTCATATATTTCCAGATCTGACTGTTACTACACTGATACAGACTCCGTTGTTCTAGGAAGTCCTCTTCCAGAAGATCGAATCTCTTCCACAGAATTGGGGAAATTCAAGTTGGAGCATTTTGTAGATAGGGCTCACTTCATAACTCCTAAGTGTTATCTATTAAAAACCAAATCAGGTAATATAATTAAGAATAAAGGTATAGCTAAAGATTTGGTCGATGCAGATTGGTTTGAATCTCAGTACCTTAATCCTTCTCAAACTATTACTAAGACCATAGATAGATATTTCATGATTGATTGGGAGAGATTACATATCTACTTTAAGAAATCCAAAGTAGTACTTACTAGCCATATTGAATACAAAAGGGAACCAATATACAATAATCAAGGTCGTGTGGTTGACACAAAAGCTAAGATTGCTAGAGATGATCCTAATAATGTCTTATTATATAAATGTAGATTGATATCTCGTCAGCAAGAATATGAAAAGATACTTAAAGAAAAAGATAATATTATTGTGGAAAAAGATCATTCTATTCTGAAACTGAAGAAAGAAATTCAAGAGTTGTCTTCACAAATGGATATAGTCCAAAATAATACTATGGATAATACGATAAAGAAGATTAAAGAATCCTACAAAGTCTTAGAGGATACCCAAGCGGTAGAGGATACCCAAGGGGTAGAGGATACCCAACCGACTCTATTCCCCACCAACCCTAAGAAAACACCCAAGAAAAAGAAAAGGGCTAAGAAGAAACCCCCATCCAAGGCTAAGAAAAAGAAGAAAGGATGGTCGTAGATCACTGATGTCGAATTCATATGAAAGATTATGGGTACCCTGAGGGTATATAGTATTTGTTACGGTTCACTGGATGGTGAGAACCAGAATGAGATTGATAGCAATCCGGCCGATACACCATATCTTCATTTTATTTTTTCACCAAAAAAGGTTTCATCACTTCTATGTCATTCTGAGCTTACAGAATTGGGCACCTACTACTTATGCGTCAACCATCACTTATTCATCGTTGGGAACCGGGCGTCTTCGAGACGAAAACCAGATTCATCTTTGTGGATGTGCCTATTCGTTCATCACTAAAAAAAGACCTCCCTTGACTCGCCAATAGCGCCTCTTTGCACCAGCAGAGCAGCGGTTCGATTCAGCCACGAAAGTGACAACATCAAGGACACTGATATCCCTGTAATCAAGCAATGAGTATTGGTTCAACCTTTTCAGTAGCGTTGGTGACACCATAAAGGAAAGAGAAAGGCGACTCAATCACTTGTTCATCATAAGTCATACTAAACCAGACATCTTTCACAGGGATCCACTGATGAGTATAAAGCGAAGCTAACCTTGAAAAGTTCCACATCGTCCTCCTCATTCAAAGATTGATTGTTCACTATAGATAGGTTGAACCACGAGCTGCTGCTGGAGTGAAAGGACCGAGGCCCAATTCCATAGGGATTAGAAAGACTATCGAACTGAAGTCAGCTAGCCCACTGAACTTATCTTCTTCTTCTGCCCACTAAACGAATCCCGTGCTTGAGCATAATTACATTATCCCTTTCCCTATTTCTTTCTAGTTGAGACTCTCTTTCTCACAGGCCGTAGATTGTAGGACTGGATTGCTCCTTGCTTCTTCAATGGATTGTGGGACGGTAGAGACATTGTTTCAAGTCAAAAGAAGCTTTCTCAGTCAATAGCCTTCTTTAACTCGGCTTTGACTTCCCCGACAGACGAAAGAGCTTTGCTTCAAGCGGATGATGTTTCCTAACCCACCTGAATCTCTCATTCCTTCCTCAATCTTAATTTAATAAATAATGCGAGCTTTCTTTCTATCGCCGATACTACTGCGCAAACAGAACTGAAAGTGCAAGGATGCTGTCGACCAACATCTCCATATTTTCTTTTCCTTCTTTCTGCTTTTTTTGCTATTTCTATTTTTTATGTGTGTCCTGCTTCGGCAAGGGGAAGGGAATACAATTGACAGTTACAGTAAGCAGCATAGCCCCTCCGAAGCTCTCTTTCAGCCATCTCCGGGCAAGATTTCAGGTCTCTTGGAATTCTAGTTATCTAGATTTAGTAGAGCTTATATATGTGTGGATTTGGAAAGCTTCTATCTTGCTATTGCTTATGATTCCGGGGCCCTGGCCATTTATTCGACTTAAAACCATTTCTGTCTCCCTGCTATTTTATTCTCTTTTTACCTAAAAACTCTCCATCCGACTTATATCGAAGCAGATTCCAAGATATTGCACGCAACATAAGCGTTGTGCCTTTCTTTGTAGACCTCCACAGGGCTTTCCGAAGCAGAGCAAATAGTAGACAATCCGTTAACGTCAGTGAGGCTGGGTCCCCTGATTTTCTAACTGACATCTTTCTTTACTTAATTGACTCTTTCTAAAACTTAAATCGCGACGTTAGCTCAGCGGGTGACGAATCAGAGGGGTAATCTCATTTGAGACTCAGCGCTTGCCTCTCTTTCTTTGTATAGTATGTTCGTGTGTTTGGGCGAGTGGACGCCGTGTGGTTAGCTGAAGCAGACAATTTTAGTATCCTAGCAGCTACAGCAGCAGAGAAAAGTCTCTGTTCACGTATTCGCCTTAGGTTTAGGCAGTTAGATGCCGTCGAATTTGAATTCCCATTCAATGAAGGTTTGACGCAGCAGGCTTGATTAGGTTGTATAGCTGGATCTGGTTGATTAGGGACGTCCCGGAGGAGATTTGCGAAAAAGGCTGGCAGCATTAGCGAACATTCTAGGGTTTGCTGGAGAAGCTGGATTGTGTGATTAGCTTGCCTAGCCTGATCATCTGGAATAGCGAGACCGCGGGCCTGGCCTTTCCTAAAACTGTGAAAGCTTAGGAGGATTTTGATAACCATTCTGCACCCCCTTCCCTTAATGAAAAGTCCCCATTCGAGTAGTCTCATAGGTCTGACCAGGGGCTCGGTTCCAACTATTCTTGCAAAGGACAACCTCGCTCCTAGCGAAAGATCAAACGCCAGGTGTGAAGCAACTTAACTTATTCAATGAATTCTATTTCTTAAGTGTTCACTGAACCTTCCTTCCCCCTCAGAGAGGGAATCTTCTCTCCATAAGTACTACATCGACACATCACAAGGGGCACGTAGGTTTCGCCTGACTGTACTAAAAAGGCCGCACCGCAGGCAGGGCGGAGCTTCATATATTATATATACCACACCAGCTAAAGCCCTTTGAACGGAAAGAAGATAAGAAAGGAAAAGTTCTGTGTGTGAAGGGGACTCAGGCTAGAGCGGGCTTTCACGAACCATACGAGGGCGGGCCTGCCAGGTGAGGGGGTCAGCCTTAGCTAGCGGGGTGCTGCCATTACGAGAGGAGGGCTACATCTCTCGCCATGTGCCCAGTTAGTTATCTGGATTCGAATTGAATTGTGACGAATTCACAATCCTGGCTGCTATCTCGATCGACGATTGACTCTCGATGACAGCCGAGACTGAGTGACTTGCTAAAGAAAGGTTACTACTTTAGAGTTGCAGGCAGGTCTCTCTAATTGAATAAGATACCCATCCCCGATCTTCCCCTTAGCCCGTTCCTTAAGTTCTTGACCCAATGCCAGGTGATTGGCTAACCGTGCCCCTACCTTAGAAGGTAAGGGAGGTATGGTTGGGAGGGACAGAGAGATCAGAAACCAAAGGGAATAGACTCACAAACTGGATAGGATAAAGCATAAGCTCTGGAAGCGGATACGCCGATGGTTGGAAGGGAAGGCTAGCACACATCATTTCTCTAAGAATAAGTGAGTTTCACGATCATGAGGTCTTATTCCTCAATCGAAAACGGCTAAGAGACAGATCGAACGGTGACATATATATATATAGTAAATGCTATGATTGAATCGATACCTACCAGATCGAGTTACATACATAAAATATACTTTCTTTGGCTGATCTCAAATGCAGTGATTTGGCTTTGACTCGCTAGCCCCTTTTCCTAAATGCATATCTCTACCTATCGCACTAGCTAGTAACAGAGGAATCAATATCGATCTACGAACAAATATTGATGTATAATAGGTTGTTCACTCAATGATAGCTCTTTCTATCTCTATCGAGCTTGCATTCCTTGTTTTCTTTGAAGAGTCTCTACCCACCTTTTTTTTATACTCGAAAAGCCAATGGGCTTGTCTGGATAAATGTTGTTTCGGAACCCGAGATAACAAGTAGATTCGGCCACTGGTATTGTTACTGTTACGATGCTCGGGTAACCCGGGTTGAAGCTACTCGGCTCCTGATGTAGCATTCATTCGGACCATTCGACGTTTGATTCTTTCTATCAGGGATACCGATGGCTCTGTGAGAGGGCAAAGCTACTAATACTAAGGTGGTTTCTTTCCGGTTACCCGGTTCAAGGCTTTGTCTTACTAGATAGAAACCTATCAGAGTCCTAGCTATCAGGGTTTTTTCGGCGTGTTCTTAGATTCGATTCTATAAAGAATAGGAATAGGCAAAAGGAGGATGCCGGTCTTTCATTCTTTTTTCATTGAAGGCCTTAATAGGATAGAAATCCTGGAGCTCATAATAGTCATCATAGGCCCAGAACTCTAGTTCAGAGGAATCTATACCCTTCCTGCTCAGTCAGAGTAGTGGCTCTTCCATCTTGATGGACTTCTCCTTTTCAAAGAAAAGAAAGGACTCACTTCAAAGAGAGAGCATTCCGATACGGGAAGTTTGATTGATGATCAAAGCTGGAAGGCGAAGAAGGGTAAAAGGAAGAGGTGAGGTTCCTTTAGATTGCTTGCCCCGCAAGGGGGGTGAAGGTTACTGACTCGATAGAGTCTGAGGGTTTACTCTACTTTATCTTTAGAGTCTGGGAAGGGGAAGACAAAGCAAAGATTTCGTTAGCAAAAGAAGGAGTCTTATGCCCAGAGGTTCTTATACAGATTTCAAAATAAAAACAAAATACGAATCAAACCTGAGAGATTGATGGGGGGGGACTGGCAAAGTAGCCTATTGTCCGCGCTAGGAAGATGAGAAAAGGTCTTTCTTTTCTCATACATATCATACTCTTTTTCACCTAAAATTCATAATAGAATCGTCTGATTCAGAGTTCCTGGGTAGACGTTTTTTTTTTAACGTAAAATAAATAGAAAAGAATCTTAATAAACGTCTGATACTAGATCTTTACTTTAACTTTAAATAGTGACCAGGGACCGGTAACCCAGATAGCCTCCCAAAGAGCGAAAGAAAAGACAGAGAACTTACTTTCTAAGTCTTCTTCTATAGAGAAGAGGCCTGGTCAATCGTATACGATCATCAAAATAGGAGTCGTTAAAACCCATTTAGATAGAGTTGCCTCGTCCTTAGAGTCAAGCAGGATCTTCATTCTACGACTAATCTCTTCGCTTGCTTCTACACGAAACGAGTCCCTATAATTGATATATGCCGGAAAGTGGCACCGCACGAAGGAAAAGAGTAGTTACCCAAAACACAAGTAGTAGACCCAGAACGAATCAGATTTGCTCAAAAACAGGACTTACTTTTCACTCACTTTTGATCGGGACCCTTTGGCAAGCAGCTTTCAATCATTAATACCTAATTTCGATAGGTTAATTTATCACTCTAACAAACTCTCTTCAGTAGGCCGCAAGCAAGCAAGACATGGTAAAAATCTCTAGCTCTCGAGGGAAGGTCGGACTCACTCAACAGTAGCACACCCTGGAAGAATAGTTATTGACTCTACGCCCAGGGCTAGTTTTGGGTAGGCGGGAGAGTACGAGGCCGGTAGGTCACGCAAAGATTCGATCTATATCCAAGCAAAAGAAAAAAGTTGCACCGCTATTATGGTCACTCTAAATCTATTCTTCACCGGGCTCCGGCCTCTTTAGGGTTTGGGCATACTAAGTATGAGGTAGAATCTGATGAAGAAGCAAGTCTCGAGACCACGCAAACGCGGGTTTTGCATAAATAGGTTTTTTCTCCAAGGGATACTTCCAAAATATCTTGGTCAATCTCGTAAGGCGGAGGACTCTCTTTGCTTGACACTCCCCACGGGGGGAGGCTCTTTTCTCCAACAGACCAGGGAGTGAGTATACGACATCCATCATAGGATACAGTGGCATATGGAACTCCAAACCTAAGGTCTAAAGCAGGCCAAGGCCGGCTCTGAAACTATGGGGAGGCGTGGAGTAGGTCTGTGAAGCAAGTGGACTTCTAGCCTCTATTAGCCAACATGTTACAAGCTTAGCCCGGTTTGAAAGAAACTAGTTGATGTCTATTTGAGAACACAGATAGCTGTTCCTGTTCCGGAATTCAAGCAGGTAAGGTGCTTACGTAATAGGGGCTTTTTCTTTCCTCTCCTATCAGTTCTGTTCCAATTAGCTCTTTAGTCTTGCTAAGAACTTACTTAAGAGGGGTTGCTAGCCGAGATAAGGACTAGTACCAGTTTGATATTTTAGTTCCACTCTTGTTGTTGCTAAGGCAGGAAAGGCAGATCTGTTCCCAGCTGTTAGTGGTCAGGCAAGGCGAGAGGATTCTGGTGGTGGCTTAGTGAAAAAGCAGGCCGGAACTGCTGATAACTTGATAGTCTAGTGTTCGCCTTTCTTTCTCTTTCGTCAAGGCCTACTGACCCGCCGGTGAACAGCCTGTTACTAAATAATAACTAGTGATGAAAAACAACGGAAGCCTCATCCCCACTACGGAAAGGTTCCCAGTTCCTATGAATCTTGAGTCTGAGGTAACCTTGAGTCAATAGGTAAAACATCGAATAGGAAGCCTTTTGATAAAAAGTTATCCCGAAGCAGATGTAATGAATGGTTTCTATCCCCAGATGAGGTAGGTTAGACTTTTGCTACGGAAACAGAAAGAGATCCGTCGGAATAGGCTAGGGGATTCAGTTCATCAAATGTATCTAGAGGCCTAAAGAAAACCATGAATTTCATGTGGGCGACTGTACCTGAGAAGAGGGTTTGCCTGACCTTGCTTAGAATCTTCAATTAGTGCTCATAAGGAGAATCTAGCTTCGTACAAGAAGGCATTAGAGCACTCACGGGAATGAATTTATCAAAGATGTAACTCAGGATCTGATTGATGAGTATAATAAGCAATATGGAGTCTCAGATAGGGAGACTGCTAATAAGGTACTATCAGGGTCATCAGAAGCATTGTTTAGCTTTTGCAAACCACAGGGGTGGAACTCTGGCAAGCAATTCAGCTTGTTCCACATCGTCAAATGCTATCCCATCTTTCTTAAAGTGAGTGATGTCGGAAAAACGTTGTTTGATCTATATATTCGTCAACGGGATAGCGGAAAAGAAATCACAATTCTACCTTACCGGGAAGGGTCACCAAAAGAGAAATCAATCCTACCTCTTTGCCCAGAGGTCTCGATCAGGAACATCTACCTCTCAATCTGAATATGGAACAACGACTGACTGACGCATGGGCTCCTTCTTCACTTCAACTCCTGGAAGGACATTTTCCCGTTAGAGGGAGCTCAATAGGTGTTTATGTTTACGCTATTAATTAATTAAGAAATCCTACCGCCCTTCTCTAAATAGATGACATAGATAAGTTCCGAATTCGTTTGTATAGGCGACACTGCTCATTAGACAAACAAGAAATGTGGTAACCATTTGTTTCTTAGCTACACTTTGCAGTGGAACCTCTCGTCTTATACCCCGGGAGTCTAAGGTTTCAGACTCTGTGTCTGTGCTTATATCTTCCCCCGAGAGAGGGGCATCTATGATACTTTCGGGGGCCTGCATGAGAAATCTCAAACAATTCTTGTATAAATCCACGACAGGATTAATAACATCCTCCGACCATCCTTGTGTGCTTTCCCTGACACTATTTACTATATAAGGGGATAAGATTTCGGTATAAGTTAAATTCTCTAAGGAAAGCATAATATCAGGAAGTAAAGAGAACCAGATTTGAAAACCCATGCAGATAGCTAAATTCATTGAGTCCATGTTAGCTCTATATACCCGTTGGTAGTAAGAGATCGCCTCATATTCATACCCCCTCCATAGGAAATTGCTGAAACCCTCGTAAATATTTTGGGACCTCCGCTGTCGCCTTCGTAATATATTAGGGACTATTAATGCGAAACCCACCTCGAATTCTATCATTCGAAGGTATTGGAATATTCGAATCCTCTGAGGAATTCTTTGACTATCTATGAGATGATTATAAATATGAGACCTATATTTATTAGCAAGAATAGTGGCCAAAGGAATGGGTAACGGTCTCCTCATGATGAGGAGATGCCTACTTATAGATACGACCGCGGAAGCTAAATACCGCGCTGCTGCGGGATAAAGGAATGATGGATATGCACAAAGCATGGTTGACTTAAGGAACTCTTTAGAAGACCTATCTTTAAGATGTAAGATTTTGTACTGACTCATCTGAGTCATTAATAGGGATGAGGTGGGTTCGTGGGGAACCAGCCTGCATCCAGAGTTACCACGTGCAATGAATATAAAATTCCAAATAATATCGATGTTGTACAATAATGATGTCATCATAGCATTTATTTTACTCATATATCTGTAGGATTTGCCCTTCTAGGGATAACAAAAGTTTACCGCCACTACAAGGCACAGCGGGACCCCCCTGATCGATACTAAATATGTTACCACACTTCATTTTTTGATTTAAGAATAGTTTATCCATACAATCTTCAAAGTGATTATAATCATAACCGCCAAAAGGTATATCCTCACTTTTCCATCTATAATTAGTGGGTAATGATACAATTACCTCATTCACATACCTGGTATAATTCCATTCTGGAAAGCATTTAGTAAAAATATTATCGAGATGTATTAAATAAAAATTCAGAAGGACTTCGGACAGATAACCTGAGGGTGGTATACTCATAGCCCCATCATACACCCCATCTTCATCTATGATATCTAAATAGAGGAAATTAGATAATAAATATAGTATCTTATCATCCTTAATCATTTTAGAAAGTTTAAACAAAAGTTTCGGGCGATTTATTATTGATAGCGTACTAAATAAATCATATATATAAACCCTATCTATATTCCTGCTTGTAGCAACATAATCATAATATTCTAACAAACTCGTTTTAAATCCAAAAGATATATTCTCCTTTAACATATTATTCTCAATAATATTATTGTTTATCATCAAACCTAGAGCAATTAAGACAAGGGTGTCTCCACCAGCTTTAGGTGAGAATTCTATATATTGATTAGAATTAATACGTATGAGGCGGCTATTATTAAATTTATTATTGCTTATCTGAAGGATTTCAGATAAGGGATTGACTTAACCAGAATAGGTGACAATGTGTATGTGCAATTCAATATACATTGTATAATATATTTCACTTCAAATTCAGTTAAGTTTGGAAACATAATTTTATTGTGGTAGTAATAACTTTCAATTATTTCAGCAAGTCTTGGTAAACAACAATACGTAGGTTCATATACAGTAACAAGTTTTTTCATGGTGTTATTATTTTTCAATTTTTTATTCCTCGTTTTTTTAGAAGTCCTCTTCTGTGTGTAGAACATTGTGAACATGGTCCTCAAGGACTTCATGGTTCCCAATGGGATCACCCGAGATATATTCTTACGAATTTTCATCGGTTTTAACAGAAGCACCTAATAAGTAATAAGGTGGGAAGTATCCTTGCTATTATACTTCCTATAGTTATTCAAATAGAATCATCTATTTGATTGATTCTCCTTTTATATCTATATATAAGATCGATAAGGAGGGGAGGAGAATCTGTGCCCCTGGGCTCTCTCTGGGTTTCTTGATTTTTATAATAGGAACCCTAAATCACTAAGATAAGGAGGAGATTTCTGAAAGCTCGAAGAATGATTTTACGTAGGGTGACTACAATTCTGATTTCTTAGTTACAGAAAGCCCTTCTCAAGGAAGTAAGCCAAGAGCCACTCATCTGAGCCAGCTGATTCTAATTCTGCTGCGCCGGTGCGCAAAGCAAGCACGCTTAGACTGCGATGCGCAATATTTGGTCTGCCTATCATTGTCCATTAAGGGTAAGGGCTGACTCCGCTAGGCAAGAGGACCACTACTGGGATTATTCAACTACTAACTGATGACCAGGGGACTACTCTTCTTCCTCCACTACTGATATTGACTGATCCGTTGATAGGATAGCGGAGGCAGTTGAGAGTATATCCGGAGAAAGATAAAGAACCTATGCAGCCGTAGGGAACACAAAGAGCTCGTTCAGTTTCGTGTTTGGCGAAACCCATTAATTAAACAAAGGGCCTGTCTTAAGCATATTGATTCGATTTCGACATCGAATTAGACTCATCCAACGCGGAATCGACTCAAGGAGAAAGAATGGTGTCTTTGGTCTTCTATGGAAGCGAAGTAGGTTACTCTATGTGAATGTGAATTCACGATGTCGGACTGGATAAACTATCTCAAAAGTAAACCCCAATTGAAAGGGGGGTGATTAGTACACCAAAGGTAGTAACTATAAGGTAGAAGTTTGGGTTGATTCGATTCCCCCGCTTGCCAAGTCTTCTTCAAATCCTGCTTCCTCTCTGTCAAAATCTTTCTCTTCCATCTTTTTGGTAGAATCTGATTGTTCCAGTGGTATTAGAATGATAGGCGAGCTCAGTATTGAAAGAGGAGAATTCAAAGAAAAGAGGAATCCGTGTTCTAAGTCCTGATCACAGATATGACGGTGACCTTAAGTTTAGGCAAGGGAGCCAGAGAGTATCCAACCGATCCGCTGCCTTAGAACCTGGGGTCTGGAGAACTACTAGCCTTGATTCCTTGTGCTTTGCTTCCCTCCTCCATTGGCCGATCGCCTTCTGAAATCGCAAAGACAGGTATACGAGTACGAGTCTTCCTTTGAAAGAAGTGTGCTTTTCGCGGAGCTAAATTGAATCGATACCACAACACAAATCCAATAAGTAAGTGAGGAACTCTTTCTTTTTGGAGAGCTAGGTTTGAATTAAAGACGCTTCCCGAAGCTAGGGATATCTTCAGCTTCACTTCGTCCACCCTGCACTTTGAAACTGAGCTGAGCGTCTGAAAGTTCCATTCAAGTTCATAGAAGATATCCATATCTTCTTACGTTCTGCTGCTCTTCACTATTTCCCCGTCTCTCACTATCAGGATCAGTCGTCCCTAGCCCGCTCTCTGTGCTCGCGGACAGTCTTACTATTACGCTCGTATCTTACTCGTTTTCAAGTATGTAACTCGTTTATTCCGCATGTAGCCCACGAAAAATTGCGTCTTTTCAAAGATCTCGGCAGTTTAGAATGATTCATTCCATCAAGAATAGCTTAGTGAACCTTTCGAGCCAAGCACCTTTCCAATATCTATGGTTATGCTCGGGGGTCAGTTTCCTTTTTGCTGCTACTACTACTACATCAGTCAAATAGTTTGAATGCCTAATTAGATGCGGTTTAGGCCATTGGATGGCATTTCCAAGTGACATGCTTCTTCCAAGTGAGATGGCTTTCGAGAGGTCTAACTAAGGTACAAGGTACTCGACTCACTTTTCTTGTGCAGGTATAGGAAGATTCCTTATTCCCTCCTTCTACGTAGCTTTTATCTGGAAAAACAAAAAAGAAAAGCCCCTTCCCCTTAGTGGGTTCATGTGCGGATAGCTCTTTGCCGGTCTTTTTTTCTTTTCAAAAAAAAGGGGAAGCAACGCGGGCAGGCAGAACCTTTCTTCCCATCAGGGAACTTCAAACATATTGAAAAAAGTCCCACTCAGAATGAGATAATACAAGAACATGGACATCCTTAAGTGAAAGTTAAGGCAAGGGGGGGCTGCTAGAGTACAGTATTCTGTAGCGGACATGGCCTAGCTTTCCTTTCCGTCTATGGCTAAGGCTATGATCCCGTCAAGCCGAATGTATGTCATGGAAAAGTCTACCTCGAGTTTACCGGTGGCTTTCTCACTCACTCCGGACATCCGGAAAGCCTGAAACCAGAGGGCTATAATGCTTTTCTCCTTTAGATGCTGTCTTAATACTCTTCATATTATATGTGTGCAATACATATAATTATACCTTTATCTTTAGAAATAAAAATTATATTCCTTCATTTTTTGCAGCCACTCTATAGACAAGAAAAAGATCAACATAGAATAGGATCTATCTAAATAGGGAATCTAAGGGCGCTAACGAAGGATAGATTGGGCTTGCTGCTAGGGGAGACCTACCTATCGGCTTGATTAGCTGCCCGGAGATCTCTTCCTTCCTGCTTGCTTATGCTCAAAAACGGATTATGCCTTTTGGTCAAGCTGATCGGGGAGGAGGTGGAGTTCGTACTATATTCTAGCCTTTCTCCCTTTTTTATAAAAAAAATGTTATATTTCCTCCTCTTTTTCATTCTTTTTTTTTAATAGTTCCGCCGTGTGAAGGTGAATTAAGATCCCATTCCCATGGCCAATTTCGTTTTTTATTTATATAAAGAGTAAAGAGTGCAGATCTTCCACTTTTTTCGACAGCCATAATCTAAATTAAATAGAGATGTTCGGATAACTTATAATGATCAGATCATCAACATAAACCAAAAAGTGCAATAGTAACGATGTAAGACTCCTCCTTCTTAGCTCTTAGCTTTTCACTTTGAAGAGGACCGAAAAAGTGGAGATTCTTTAAAAAAAAAAAGGGAATTTCAAAGTCAAGGCTAGTGAAAGGAAAGGTTATTCAATTCAATATAAATCTTCAATAAAGTAAAAAGAATAGTCACTGCTTAGGTTCAGGCACTTTCACCAGTACTTTTTCCAGCAGAAGGAATTGGAGTAGCAGTTGCAGATCGATACGCAGTCCATCTTCAAGAGATGAGCTATTACGCCAAAGGTTTCTTTTATTTCAAGGTTAAGTAGCCAAGTCAGAAGAGGGCTCACCAACCACCAGGAAAGAGGTCTTTATGGGGAGCGTCTGGTGCTCCATTATAAAAAAAATCACGGCAGCATTTAGGACGGTCTCTTCTACCGGCTAGCTTCTTTCAAGGCAAGGGGAGCTCATCTATTCATTTCCCTCTTACGAGCCTATGCTCAGGATGTTCTTCGATCCCAGCAAGTTCTTCGCTCGTGGGCTACCCTCTTAGCCCGTTCTAAGCTTAGATCAATACCTAATGATACAGGTTCCATCAATTTAATTTCCTCGGCCCTGAGCTTTTTGAGATCAAGAAAACAAGCCTTTTGGTGCTAAAATAACTCCCCTTGGGTAAGGAAGTTTTGGTAAGGACGTCAAGAATATACGTCCGAGGGTTAATAAAAAAAATTAAGTGATCGGAGGCCCTCGCCTTTACTTCAAACTCCTAAAGCCTTCGAGCAGAACTCAAAGCGATCATAGCGCGGATCCACTTACCTACATAGCCATTCTTGCGGATCCGGGCGTGGTTGTTTCGCAAAATTTCGCTTTCAGTTCGTAGAGTGGATCAAACATGTGTTCCGCTTGATTCGTTGGTGCAGTCACTTCGTCATCTTATGATTTGAAACTTGATTCCGCCTACACAAACAACGTAGTTGTTGCTTGGTGATTTTCGTTTGCTTTGTGTGCTCCTTCGGTTTTCTAGTAGCAAGATCTGGCTTTTGGTTTGAAGATTGAATCAGTGGTCAGCCTGTGCTTGAACGACGGCATTCCAAGAAGCAACTTCCTATGTTATGGGATAGTCCCCTATTGATGGGCTTGATATTGGTTCAAATCCTATTCGTGAGGTAACTCTGCCTCTTCACTAGAGTCGAGTTAAAGATAGCATAGCCTTTGATCAATAGGAAGATTGAGACTAGAAGTCTAGTCTCTCTCAGGTCCAGTTTCGATCTCGAACTAACTTACTTTACTTAATAGGCCGGAAGAGAGAGAGATCAACGACGGAGCTACTAGCTACTAGTTGGAAAGGACGAGACCACCTTTCGTACATTTCTACTGGTCAAGACATTCGAATAGCGAACGAAAGACCAGGAGATTGGATCTAGAAAGCACTTCCAGCAGGGTTGACGGCTGTGTGGCCCTCATTCAGCTGGAAGTAGGAAATCAATCCCGGCACGACCGATGACTTAGTCTCCTTCTCCGCTTCGACTCAACCACCTAACCTCTTAGAAAAGACCCGATAGATAGCAGCTACCTAAGGCGCTTTTAAGCCCTTCACCAATCACGGTCTTTCATCTAGTAAGTCCGAGTACTATGTTCTCCAAGCTTGACTAATAGAATAGGCAGGCCTTTTAGAGAGCAGTAGAATTAAGGGTTAGCTCTGCCTTCTTTCCAGCATAAACCGCGAATTTACCATCTGTTATGGCCTCGTAACTATTAGACTTGAAAGAAACGAGAAAGATCATAAAAGTTTTCAAAAAAAGAACAAAGACAAGGATTTACCTATAGGAGAATCCTGTCTACAATCATCGACTACTCGAAAGTCAACTCATCTCGGAGCATGGAAAGAAAGAGAAAGCCAAGGAATCGAATTACTTTTTTCTGACAAAGAGAAGGCTGAATATGGACATTCAATTGGATCTTTAGGCTTTGCTTTCAAGACTCCCGCGTGAGATACTCCAGCTTTCAAGAAATTAAGGGATGTAAGTGATTAGCTTAGGACTCCAACAGGTCAAACCCCCAGAAAGGGCAAAGCAACTGCAATTAGATCAACTGAAACTTACAGGGCAGCGGGAAAGCTACTCCAAGTAAACTGACTAGCCTACGCTAAAGAACCTCTTCGCTTTGCTTTGTTCGAGTCACTTTGTCCCTCTAAACAAGGGAATTTTAAAGCTTTCGTGTGAAGAGTAAAGGTCAAGCTAGAAAGCCAGGTTCTTTCACCAATCCATCGAGTGTAATTCCTGCTATTGGGAGTTCTGCATTAAAGTAGAAGCTAGCAAAGCAAGCCAGGGAAGCTAATTGCGACAGTTAAGCTCTTTCAAGTTTGTAATCTTTTGAAACCTGTTACAGATCCTGTTAGCAAGCCATTTTCTTTTTAGCCAGTTTCAGGCCAGGCCATTGCTTCTGGATAAGCCATGGAAGACTCTGGAGTTTCAGTGTCCGTAACAGTTTTTCCTCCTGCCATGGGGAGTTCCCCACCTGTCCCTCATCTAGTAGACTTCGTATCCGTCCCCTGTCCTAAAGTCCTAAGGTCTTCACCTGTTCTTTGCCAAAAAGTTAGTTTAAGTTCTAAGCCCATCTTTAGTTGGAGTTCTCCTGCAGCCCTTGGGAATGACCTTAATCGAGAGGGAATTTACTTTGGTTGTCGGTCCAGTTCCAGTATAAATATTCCAGTCTAAATAAATAGGGGCAGCCTTCTAGGATGATGACCAAGAAGCCGTCTTTCTAGTATGATCGCAGAGCTAGAGTCGGCTCACCAATTCATTTCTGGGGAAGGGGCCTTGTGCCTCCCTACATGCATAATCTATCCCGAGCTAGGTCTCACGTGCCGGGACCTCCTTATGAAGCATGCTTATCAGAGAGGTCGAGGGAGCATTTCGAGGCAAGTTTCCGGCCAGCCGATGAGAGTTTGCTTAGGAAAACAGGTAAGAGATTGAAAGGCGTATTTCAAGCAAACCTGTTAGCGATGTACTTCTAATTAGATCAGTTAAGCCATCCGTAAAGGTCAAGCCCTGTCACTCGACTTGGGAGAATCATTCTTTTTCTCAAATCTTCTTATTCTCCTGGCCAGTTCCTCTCCGCGAACTATTAGATCTATCTTAGCTTTTTTATGAGAATACTATAGAGTTACGAAGTAACGTAAGAGCGATTAAGCGTAAGAGCGTAGTTTACGTAGCGTAAGACCTTTTTCTTTGAAAAAGCGATAGCTAGAGCGAGCGGAATACTTGAAGCGAGTATATAAAGAACTAGAGTAGAAAAAGCGACTAGTTGGAGAGAGGGGAAGAGCTTCACTCAATCCCTGCCTTTGCATCTTTCTTCTCTGAGCCCGGTATCAAAATGCTTGACTATCTCCCCGAATGAGACAGATTTCCTCTCTCTGCTCTGGAATCAGGAAGGAGAATGTCACTATGGGAAAATAGAATGAGCATGCGTCGGCCTATGCTCAGGGTCACTCTTTTCATATCTCACGCCCGTTGGCCACTAAAGCGAAGTGATCAGACGCCCGTTGGCCACTAAAGCGTAGTGATCAGAATATTAATCCAACAGCAAATATCATCTCATCTCACGCCCGTTGGCCTGATGTTCGAAAAGAGCGGATTTGTTCAAGCAAGCTAATCAAATTTCCCTTTCTAGGGGGTACGATGTCATTACTCTCTTTTGCTCTCTCACCCCTTGAAGAAGAGCGAACAGCTGATCTTTCCTGGTCCTTTCGAACCAGTCTTTCTAAACCTGGAAAAAGACTTTGGCTACGATTCGATCTCGAAAGCCCAGACTTCATAAAAGGCGACTGCCTCTTCCACTGCTACATGAACCATCCGCTTCTTTTCCGATGCTGCTTCAAATAAGTGAATAGATCTTTGTGATTCAATCGATTCGATTCTCGTTCTCACCCTCGAGTCAGGAGATACCTTGAGAACAGTGAACAGTGAAAGCAGAATCCTATTTAATTTAGAAGAAGGCTTTGTCTCGTCCCTTCCCATAGTAGGCTAAACCGGAAAGAGAGATCGGGATGATGGAGACTTGAAGAAGTAGAAATCAAATAGAAGGGTCGTTCGTAGATCAGCACAAAGCTATTGATCCAATCCGAGTTTATTGGATGATCTACTAAGGCATTGGTACCTTCGGATCAGTTAACAGAGCATTTTCACTTTCATCATCACAAGCAGAAGCTCCTGCTTCCGAATGAACATTGACTACTAGCTCAGGAACAACATCTACAGCTTAAACTCTCAAATCTCTGGTTCAGTAGACCGTGTTGATGGCCTGGCTAGCAAAGACTATGTTGTTGGTCCGCGCATAGGCTCAAGAGAGGGATACCCGGGCTCAGAGGACTATCAAGTTGGCTGGGAGAGAAGAAGTTCAGAAGGAACAATCAATCCCGTGGGTACCAGTTCAGTAGGGACAGGCCCGGACTAACGGACAATGGACTAACGCCTTCGACTTCTGTTGCTGGGCACTTTCATTTATATATTTATGAAAGTTGAGGGGGGTGTGATGGCTCAAGCATATAGTATGTTTCCCCCTGCCAGACTTGAAAATCCTTATAAGGCTCTTTTCTTTATAGGGGGGAGAACTGGTGTCGGCTCTCCACCACCCCCGGTGCAGGCATGGGCCATGCACTAAGTGAGCCACCCTGGGGCAACCTGGGGGCGGACTCTGAGTACCGAAGGGAGCTCGGGGTCTCCATAGTGCAGAATGCACCATGGACAGTGTCGGTATGGGCGCGGGGCCCGGCATTGCGCATCATTCGTGCCATAGAGGCTTAGACGTGCATCCGCTATACTGTACGGGCTGTCGATATGCGGAGCTTGTCTATGACTCGGGGGACATCGTGGTGCCACCGTAGGCCACGTTGTGCTATCGTGAGCATGAGCTTGGGTTCCGCTATGCTTGCGAGATCTGTGTTGCCAGATGCACGATGAGGGGCGACATCGTGCTACACTATCCGAGATTATATAACGGGACATACGAGACGCATGTTGGGATGCCAGCTTGGTTTGGGAGCTGGATCACATGGTTGGCTCTTATAGTATGGCTAGCACATTGTTGGGTATACAGCTGTGCCTAGCATATATAATATAGGGGATCAGTTATGTGGCTAGTAGCCTTGATGACAACGAGAGCCTATTCGTTGGGCGAGTGTCTTGGCTCGGTGCCTCGACACCATGAAGCGACGCTTAGCCGCTAGCGTGCGGGACTCTTTGAGAGTAGTTCTTTGTTGGCAACCCTCGATATGGAATAATGGTATTCAGGAAGGGTCACTGTGTAAAAAGACTCGAATGGTGTAAGGCTGGCCTTGACTTGGTGGAGTCATGGCGCCGCACGGTCCAAATTCCGCTGCATTTCTCTGGGGCCGTGACAAGTGGTATCAGAGCCGAATTGCTCCTTATGGGGGGAGGCGAGTAGGCATCATTCCAGGAGGGAATGGTTGTCCGAGCGGAATCCTTCTTAGAGGTGATATCTTCTTTGCTTCCGCAGAGCCCAGGTACTACTGGATTGGGAATCAGTACAGTTGCTCAGGGACAGTTTGTGCAGAGGTGCGCGTTTTAACTGGGCACATGTGATTGGATTCAGCGAGTGGGTAACAAAGCAGGTGGTTACATCTTTGTTGGCACTCGGCAGTGGGCCACGATCAGGGACAAGGTGTTGTTGACAGCCATCATGTGGGCTTGTTGTGGCAGACTTGTTCTACATTTTGGTAGAAGTTCCACAGCTTTGGTTGGCTCTGGTTGGGGATATCAGCCAGTTTGTGTGGAATAGGCACAGTCACTTGTGGGGATCAAGGGGCGTGCCTTTGTGGAGAAAGACAACTGGGGCACTGGAAAACATGTCGGTGGGTGTACCGAATGGTAGCGGGAGACACCATGCTGTTTAAGGGAAACAACAGCCATGTTGGGGGTTTTGAGGTCAAGGCGTGTATCATGTCCAGTGAAGCGCATGGGCGCTATGATTGGTAGAATTTTGGGGAGAGGGTGCTTTTGAAGTTCACTCAATAATGCCATGGGAGCGAGAGCGACTTCGAGGTCTCGTTGTTGACGATCTGTGGAGCCGTAATGGGTTGGTTAGAGATACGATGCTACAGTACCTTCACTTCACAACTAGCTTGAGTGGTGGCGCACTCGGGCAAAGTTCGGGAACCTTGTGGGGACAAGGGGATTTTGGGCAAATGGGAAAGCCCGCGATTCCGGTAAGATGGTTACGCACATAAGGAGGGATTATGGTTATGCCAAATGGTGAAGTTTATGAGATGATGTGAGCATGAGCATCAAGATGATGGGGGTAAGCGACGTATACTAGCATCCGGGAAAACCCTTTGTTGGGCGAGTGCTATGGTTGCACAAGGAAGCGACGAAAGCCGTACAAGCGGGGGCTTGATTAAGACGGGACTCGGGGGAGTTGTGTTCTTTAACACGGGACAGCCATGTTCATGAAATCGTCAGGCTTGTTGGGTGACCTTGGGTTTACATTGTAGATGACTGTTGGATCAGGGACCGTATGGTGGAAATCTAGCCACAAGGGTGGGCAATTTGGGTCAAAAACACTTGCGCACTTTCACTTAAAGTGATACTCGTGGGTATGTTGTACATGGAGTAGGGGAGCGCATTGTCAAGAGAGACATGGGGGGGACTTTACTTCTTGTGGTATAACAAATTCTGGGTTGCTTGTCTTTGGGATGTGAAGGCCTCATGGAGAGGCAGAAGTTACTGAGGGAAAGGTGATAGTGGGGATGCTGAGCTTAGCATCAAGGCAAGGAACGGTGGTTGGGACTCGACAGTGAGTATAGGATCAGGGGATCTACCGCAGGAGAAAGGAGGTGCTACAAGGGTGTAGTTGGCACAAGAAGCCACGTCCAGGGGACGCACTTCATCTTTGCGAAGAGTGCTCATGAGGGAGTTGAAGCATCGATTTTCAACTGGTCTTGGGGAAGACCTCGTCTGGGCTCAAAGGGAGTCAAGACTTAAGGAAGTTAATTGGGTATGCTTACTCGAAGTGCAGGTGAAGCAAGTGGGGGGAGTTCCAGGCCGAGCCCATAGGTTGGGCGTTAGGAGTGTCTACATTGGGTGGTAGCTCTATTAAGGTCATCACGGGGGTGATTCCATTTTGTTGGATGGGACAACAATGGCTTGCACTTCTGCTTGTTATAAGGAAGCATAGTCGATGAGGGCATCGACATTCGCGAGTGGGGGAGAGTTGTCACGGGCTTGCGTTTCACCAGGAAACTTGCCGTGACATTGGTCTGCCCTCTTGCTCGGATGTAAGACTCCCGCCGCCGACAGATGTCCCATGCCACGTTTCGTGAACAGCTATGCCCGAGAATGAATTGTGATATAGCGCCGAATAAGCCACTGCCCTATCCCCGACTCGAAATCTATAAAGGACTTTAAGGGAGAGAAAATAGGGGGCCCTACACCATACATCCTGCTGCCTCGGGACGACTGCACGTTACATCATAGCAGCACGACAAAATGAAGGTCTTTACCTTGTATAGGTTGGGCCTTCCTGTTCCTGCGCACCCGGCATCCTGCAAGAAAAGGCCCCTTACTATAGATAGGCTAACGCGCCTTATATTATCTAATTAGAAAAGCAACCTTTCGCGCAAGTTGCTTAATCCGTTGCTTCTTGCTCCAACTTAGGAGTAGGGGCCGTCGCCGCCTTTTCCGCAGGCTGCTATGCTAGTTGTAGCGCGCTAGCGCTTTACTAATAGAATCTCAAGGTAAAGGAGACTCTATCATGATCTTACGAATCTACAACTCTCTTTACTGAAAGATGTTGACCCGTTTTTCTTTTCTTTGCTGATTCCTCTCAATGAAATTTGCCATGTTGCACTAAGTTACTTACGGATGTATGCATGCGGTCCGGGAACACTTTGGGGTGAACACCCATCCGAACAAGTAGGGTCAATAGTTCAGCATTTAGGCCGTAACATTTAGCAACAAAAAAAATATTTAACCCAACAAGTGCTCTCCGAACCAAGCTAGATAGTCTCCTATCACTAGGCTCACCAACCAACCTGGACTTTTTTTTATTCTTATTATTCCTACCGGATATCAAAACCATAAGGATTGTTTCCAGCCATGAGTTCCCATATGACATAAGCGCTCTTGGGTGGGCTGGGCCATTCCATCAAATCTTTGAGAAGGGGCCCAATCTCGTATTTGATAGTCGGCGTGGCGATAGGCTTCGCTTCAACGACTGCCCCCCCAGCCGTTGAAAACACTGAGCGAGAACGGTAAGGGGAAGGGGCGAACAAACAATGTCGTTGCGCGGGGATGCGATTCGCCAAGCTGGGGCAAACAAAGCCGTCCGGCCCGAGATTAGGCTTTCGAAGGAAAAGCCTTCGAAAGGGAAAGAAAAAGCTATGCTATTGACCGACCCTTTCGTTCTTATCGCTCTGGGTTTCGATCTATATGACCTCCGGGCGGTAAAAGTACACCTCTTCCGTAGAGAAAGGTAGTCTGAAGACTGACTTTAAGAGTCTGTTCAAGGCTCTCTCTTATCTATCAATGGAAAGATCTCCGTGCGCGGCGTGATAAGGAATCCTAGAAAAGATCGATTGAGACCCCCTCCCCGGTCCCACGAAGATCTCTACGTACTTGTCCAGTCCAGGACAACTGAGATCTTCCGGTCTGCGTGCGTGTGAGCGGCTCAAACAAAGAAGAGTCTGGTCTGGTCTGAATTCAGGCCCGGCCCGCCTGTCTGCTGCTAGGTTCGGGAATGGCGCCAGGCGAGGGCGCCACTATGCCCCGCTGCTCCGCTGCGGCCGGCTCCCGGACTATGTAAAAGAATCGAGGCCGGGGGTCTCGCCCATAGTGGTTCCCCCCGCCTTTGGTGATTGACCAAACAAAACAAATAGGCCTAGCCCCTTAATGAATCGAATGGTCCGGGCCTTCGACCTTCATTTGATTCCGACGGTCGGCATAGATCTCATGAGACCCGCCCACTATTACTACGAAAAAAGCCCTGCCCCTTTCCTTCGCTACTAGGAGAGTAAGCAACCTCTATTAGCGCCGGACCTTGAGTCGAATTGATTGTGTCATGTGCAACGTCCATCAATGATGGTTCATTAATGTCCATTGATTTAGACTCCTTCCCCCTTCCCAACTACGAATAAGATCGAGAGGATCCCGAAAGCCCCCAAACCAAGAACGGAAACAGAAGCCTTTCGATTCACTCCCCATTCTCTCTTAAATAAAGCTCGCCCTCGAGCCCTGGGCAGGTCGGCCGGGTCTTTTCTTTCCCCGTTGTTCTGTTCCCGCCACGAGAAAGACGCACGGAAGAGGTATGCCCAGCGCGCGGAGGATCCGTTGAGAGTTTCTCTTGTCTCGGTAGGGAACTGTACGCTCTTTTCCCCTATTGTATTGAATCAATCAAAAAAAAAAAGAGGTCAGTGCTACGGCCCCCTATTGTTTGATCCAATATTGACCGGGGACGAGAATATTCCATATTACCTTGGTTTGACCTCCCGTAGTGGCCCTTGCTTTTACGGAGCGGGGCCAATTTCTCGTACTTGCTCAGTGTGCCCCCCTTTCGTCGAGTGCCCCGCCCGGTTCACTGGGCTGTTGGCCTACCAAGCACTTGCCCGCTGCTCCTGCCGCCCGCTTGACGGGCGGAGCGCTCGTTATCCTTACTGTTCTCTCTGCTGGGGCCCTCCCATTGCTCTAGACATAAGCTATGGCAGCTCCAGCTCGCAACCACAGGGGGCCGCCCTGCGAGGCCAGAGTGGGCTCAGCAGTCAGTCTCCATTCGAATTACGTTAGGGGGTCTTTCGCTTTTGCCAGATCTAGAGAGATACTACGAGTCCTCCGTCCCAGATTCCATCGCCGCGGCCATCTGGTTCACCGGTACTACCAAAAAGTCTCATGCTTACGTTACTGTTATTGATGGTTTTATTATCTTGGATCACGAAGACCCCAGTCGTGCTTCTGGTTTCCATTCCCATCATCATATTGATGATAAATCCCCTCGTGCTCCGCCATAAGAACTTGGAGTCCGTATCATGGTGAAGGTAAGGTAACGCTGTGATTCTTGCTCAAAAAACAGACCGAACGCGTTCGAGTTATTGGCTCGTCCAACCTGGCAGCATTCATGAGTCGCTCGTTCAACTGTCCCTCGGAGACACGGTCGAGAAGTACCATGCATGGTTGCCCCCCGTCCTTTCTTTCTTTCGGTCTCATCCAGAAAGAGAGACGGCTTAGCCAAAAAAAGTGAGCGCCCCTGCGCGAGCCTTATTTTTTTAGTAAAGTCAAGCTTCCTAAAGACTAAAGAATAAAGAAATGGATCAAAAAAAGGGGGGACTTCTGCAACGGGCTATGCCACCCAAACCAACTGAGGGAAGTCGCATCCGTCCGATCGCAAGCACCTACAATGTCATGATCACATTGGTTTACCCTTTTTTCTTTGGTAGTTCAACGGACGGTCGCCCCTCCAAAAAGAAAAGGTATAAATATGAAAACTTCTCTGCCATTTAAATCGGAGAATTTATGGAGGAAATCGGGTTTTAAATTTCCAGAAACCACACGATTATATAGCCAAAGGGAATACGCCGCGCCTAAAATCATCCCAAGCGCTGCTAATGTGGCTACTAAGCTATTTCTTTGGAAAGCTCCTACTAAGATGAGAAATTCCCCGATAAAGCTGCTAGTACCAGGTAAACTCATATTGGCCAAAGTAAAAAAGAAGAAAATGGTAGGGAAATTCGGCATGGTGCTCACTAAACCTCCGTAATATCTAACAAGTCGAGTCTTATGTCGGTCATATAGAACACCAACACATAGAAAAAGGGCTGAAGAAACCAGTCCATGACTTAACATCAGTAAAATGCT